TTTTTTTAGAATTTATATTTATAGAGAGGGGCTTCAAGTTCTTAGGAAGAGCCGTAGGAGTCACGTACGGTTCGGGAGCCGAGCCCCAGCACAGGGGCTTAGGTCAACACTTATATAATAGCTAGTCATCAATTGGAAGCGGGCAATATGGTGATGAATTGCGATTGGTCCAAACCTTCGACCAGCGACTTATTGCGACCTGCCCAGAATACCCATACATACTAAGACCTTGTTCACACAGCGAAGAAAGGCCGAGTGGAAGAGGGCAGTCAGCTGGCTGCTTCTTGGCCACGCCCCCCTGCTTATAGATACGAGAGACTTGATCTCTATTTGAGAATAGTAAATTGCATACCATTAGCCGATATACGTATAGGAACATGAGTACATGATATTGAATGTAATCCAGGTCAAAGCGCAAAGCTGGCTTGAGTCGCAGGAACTTTTGCTAAAATAATGAAGGAAGCAGCACCCTCTACACTCTCTCTTAGGCTTGTGCGGCTACCTTCGGGTGTTAAAAAAGTCATGGATTCTCGATGCCGAGATTGGTATAGTTTCCAATCCCAACCACGGTGCACGTAAGCTTAGAAAAGCTGGACAAAGCCGGTGGTTAGGCAGACGCCCTATTGTTCATGGTATTGCAATGAATCCAGTGGATCATCTTCATGGAGGAGGTAAAGGGCGCACGAAAGAAAGGTAATGAAATTCGAGAACAAAAATATTGGACCGGGAAGAAAAAGGGGGAAAAAGTAAAGTCTAAGCGCATATGGCACGAAAAGGAAATCCGATTGAATATTTCATCTTTATTCTTTTTTATTCTATAATAAAGTTTATAGTAAAATAAAATAAGATATCTGATTCTATCTGAATCAGACGAGCCGCCTCTAGCATTTGAATTTCGCGAAAAATGCAGAGCGCGAATCTGTACATTCCTATCCTAAGAATCTGAAGAGGAGATCTCTCTCGATCTCGAATTGAGACGGGGGAGGCTCGGGGGAACCTGTCCCCCGATCTCTTGCGGAAAACGAGGGTGGGAGTAGATCACCTGAAAGCGAAATATTGGACTAGATAAGTTCCGTAGATAAGGGGTTGATAGTCCCGTCTGCGAGGCTTTTCCGAACTTCTCTTTGCCTTTCTGTTCGTGAAATCTCTTCTGTCCCAACGATATATCTTCATTCTTTAGCATTGAAGCATTTATTAGAAAAGGGGGTTCAAAATCATCCGAACATTATGAAATACGGTTGCCAAATGGGGGAAGAGGAACGAGAGGCGTCCCTAAGCTTTCCGGCTCACTAGTAGTAGGTAACGAGGGGATTTCTAAAAAAGGGCTAATTTCATCTGCCGATGCATTCGTTCGGATACATTCTTCCTTCTTCACCCTTTTAACTTACCTTTACTAAAAGAATTTGCCTTTTACTGGTAATGAATTGAGCGGCAGCGAGGAAGTCCGGTTCTATAGTGATTTCGTCTGCTTTTGGAACTTTTTTTTCTGAGGACAAAGAATCGGAGTTTTCAATTTTCAGAACCTCCTTCGAATTACAGAACTTGAGGGGGTCTCACAGGCATCTCTCTTCGAGCGGCAGTGCAAGCTCGGATGGTGTTAGCCCTGGCGGAAGGTCCTGGATTAGTTTGTACCGGTGTAGGTCCTTGAGTGGTGACTTGTCCTCTTTGATGTTGTGGCATTGGATTAGTATAGATCCTCAATAGCTTGAGTGACATTGGTTCAGGTATGCCTTAACTTCGTTTTAATTGATACGATTTTCATCATTCATGTCATAGATGACATCACGCAAAGTATGACACTCTTCGATGGTATAGCCTGCGTATCGGTGAAAAGGAAAGAACTTTGAATAGTCGAGACCAGGAGGCCAGGAGAGTGGTTTATCTCTGGGCAGAGAAATGGCTTTCCAGGCCAGAAGGATGGAGAATAGGGTAGGAATGGGTATGGGTAATGGCAGGTAGTGAGCTCTATTGAGTCCCCGGGGTCGCTTGGCTTGTTGCTGCTGAGGATCATAATTGGCCGAAGGCGCAGCGTTGTTATAAGCGGGTCTAGGCTGAGCTTGCGCTGGGTTTTGTGGTTGCAATTGAGTAGGAGGGTTTTGAGGTTGTTGAGTGGGTTGGGGGAATGGCCCCGGCCCCCTGGATGGCTTGCTGATTTCGGGTGCTCTGTTGTCTCTGTGCATTCTGCTGTGCTTGAACCACATTAATGGAATCCGGAGTTCTGGTAATCTCTGGAGTTGGCTGCTGGGTTATTAGGGTATTCTTCGGCTTGCCTTCTCCCCAAGGCCTCCTCGGTCTTCTTGGACTTGGTTTATGCCTGATTCCACTCGAACTGCTAATGTAGGGTTTTTAAGGATAATGGCACCGGCACACTATTCGTCTAAATAAGTTCTCTTTCGTCTTCCGATAGTTCTGACTTGCAAAGTGAACTCCGAAAACTGGCAACCTATGACCAAAAAGCTCAAAATTAGGCACAGTAGCTGATAGAGTAGAGGGTGGGATTCTCTATTTTTTTTCTATAGCGCGGATAGGCTTAGCTTTAAGCCTAGGATCCCAGTCCTTTGACTTCACAGAAATCTGTGAAGGATGTTAGCAAAATCAGAAGAACTAGAGGCGGGTTGGTCAAGTGAACTGATTCATTTCATTCTTTGCCTAGTCTTAGCACCCGCACAGTAGAGGGTTGTCGTAGATAACTTGCCGACAAAACTAAGCGTCTTGCCGCTGAGTAAAGGCAATAGGAGGAGTGAACTCGTCCACATCTCCTGTCCGAACGATCATCTTCCGTCGTCCTTCCGGCTTGCCATCTCTTTATCTCGAATCTTTTGTGATGGTAGGACTCTCTTTTCTGGTCTTGGCCTTGGCTGCTGATTAAATTGAATACATTCTTTTAGAGGCGCCATCTTTCTTAATTTAGTAAAAACGAGACTTTCCTGGGTCCTCCGGGGGAAAACAAACTAGTGGCTTGCCTGAAAATATGATAATTGAGCGGCTTTTGAGACCGGATTTGCCAACACGGTAAACTTTCGTCTTCACAGGTAAGAATTTTTTTTTTAATGGTAGATCTTCAACCGCTTGATAGTGGGGAAGGCCATAAGATCAATCTTCTGCTAATGCTAACTTTATCTTATTTTTCATTTACCGCTTTTGGAAAGTGTATAACCTGCTCGTGCTCATCCGCATTTTACAAGCAATTAATGAGTCTTTTTTTTTTACAATACCTTCTGTTTATTGATCTTTCACTGTCTGCGAATTGTCTTCTTCCTTTAATGAAATAGATCGGTCTTCTCGCTTAATCAGTACAAGATTTTCGTTCTCGCTTCTTCCGTGGGTGGGTTCCTTCCTCTAGTTCGAGAGTTGCAGGTCTGTGCAGCAGAACATTAGCATTAGTAGTTTTAGTTGGTACTCATCCCGCTCTTGCTTTCTTGAGCATCGATGCAGCAAGGAGTTCATCGATTGAAGTATTCGTTAAGCTCTTTTAAAAAAAAAATATATCTCGTCTGGTAGGCTGAAGCAATGGAATAGCAATTTCGCTAATTCAATATCGATTTTTGAATGAAGTTGCGCGATACAGTTCTTATCATTTTCTTATATATAAGTTTACTCAATGGTTGCTCAATGAATCTGTTGATTCGAAATCACGGGATGTGTAGATGTCACAGAAAATGAGTCGATTTCCTGATCGTAGACCACCCTCTTCTTTTCACTTGAATTGTTCGAAAGAGACTCTGACTGGTGTATAGATTTATCAGCAACACTCTTCTCTTAGAAGATGGGTCAGAAACATCCTCCTCAAATGGATCCTCGTCTGGATCAACAACCAATTGTTCAGTCTCAACATCAACGCGATCTGAATATGACTGAGAAGCACATACGGAAGGTCCCTTAGTTGGCCTACTCTGGAACTTTCTTTGATTCATCCACCTTGATGCTATATTTCTTTGTCATCCTCATAAGGTCTAAAGCTTGACCTTTCCTCATCCTATCAAAACAACTACTGAGGTCCGTTCTAAATTCTAATTACACTATTTAAAAAGTCCAAGTAGAATATGACACTACTGAATCAGAGATCGCAAAATGAACTAGCAAGTCAAAAAATGAGAACTACATACACAATGATAAATTTTCAAGTTGTAGAAGCAAAGGGTGGTCTACGATCAGGCAATTCCAGGGGTTTAGTTTACCAATGCAACTCTATAGGCCTAGCTTACTAATCTAACAGAATTCCCGAGGGCTGGCCAAGAGACAGCATTAGGAATGGGAGATTAGACCTCAGTGCCGGAGCCTTTGATGAGCAAGAAGCCCATATTGTAATAGTAGGATAAGTAAGCTTCAACCTGCTCTCATCTTCCAATTTCTTAGAGAAAGAGAAAGCTCGTTCCGCTACTAACCTGATAGTGGTTGCCTCTTTATTTGATTTTTGCGGGATTATGAATATATCAATCGACTCTTGCATTCCTACCTTGCTTTCCACCGGCCTTGGCCTGAAAATGAAGAGTCTTCTCTGCTGACCTATAGAGAGGTAGGAAATCTTTTCCCTACACTGGCTTCCTCCCCTAACTACTGAGGAACAGGGATCTCGAATCAATCAATTCCTGGGTTGTTGTCTTAAAGAAAGCTTTTAGTGCGCGTTGCATGCTTTGTAATAGTATGAACTCATTATGCTCGTCAACTAGGTCAAGCAGGTGAACCCCCTTTCGCTGTCTGTGACTTTTTTTGCCTTCAAAACTGGACGTCAAATGCTATCCGTGAAAGAAAGTAAAGTTATTTTCCGCGCTAGATTGTGCTTATCGTAGTAAGAGTAGGACCTCTTATCCTTTGCCTAACAGCTTCTCTGATTCCTGACAAAGGGATGAGCCCCCTAGGCTTAGTAAAATCCGGCCTAGTCGGAACTATGATTCCTAAGACCTCACTCAGAACTACATTCCCGGATTGGTTGATGTTTGAAGCATAGTTCAAGTGAAACAGATCCCTATCAGGTGAGAAAGAAGACATGAATGCAGCTTCCAACCAAGATACTGTTCTCCTCGATGTGGTTCTTTTCCCGCGAGTTCTATTGTGCTTTCATACCCGGACTTCGCATATTACTTGGCACCTGCCTTCAAAGACATCTCTGCAAATAGCGGAAGTAATGTGATGTCTGATCTTTATCTACTGCTCGTAGTCATAGGAAGAGCTCATAGTCTCGGAATTGCTCGCCCGAATCGACTTTTCTCTCAGTTTCTTTCTGTCTGTGGGACTGGCTAACCAATGAGATAGACCAGGTTCAAACTCAAGCTTTCGGCCACTAACCCTTTCTATTTTTCTGCTAATCTAGCTGCCTGTGAATTTTTTCTTTCTTTATGATAGCTTTTCAGAGTCACTCGTGTTCTTGGGAAAGTCTGATAGCTGCTGAAGAGTCTCATTGTGACCTTGGTCCTCAGCTTTATGGAAGAGCTGTCTTTCCGGTGGAAGGTGAGTAAGGGGAGAGCCAGAAGATAATTTGTCATTAAGCTCGCTGCCAACATAGTCTATATCTAAGGGACAAGACAAGAAGACGCCCGGACGAAGGCTGCGAATTGTATCTTTATACGTTGATTTCTAGTAACACATTTCTGACAACCGCGCCAAAAAGCAAGAGGACGAAGGCATTGAAAGACGTGAACCGAGGGCGGGCTTAGAAGGCTTCTCCAAATCCCATGTATGAAGCTAAAGCACCCGGTTTACGAATCAATCAAACGAGCCACAAACGCCAAACCAAAGACTGTTTCAAAAGCATCCGAATTAGCATTAATAGACGCAGAAAGAGATCCCCTACGGCCTTTGCTATCGCTTTCCACTTTTCTACTTCCCATAGGGAAAGGGTGCCCATCTTCAAAGCGACTTTCTTAACAAACTCTAGCTCTAGGTCTTCATCTTTGGAAAAACTCTCTTCTTTATCATACGAGGTATCAAAATCCGCATTCCCATCCCCATCTGAACCCGATAAGACATCAGTATCAGTTGAACCAAACTCTCGAACTCGTCCAGAAGGTGAAGATGAAGCTTACGATTAAATCGGTGTTCAAAAAAAGGTTTAGCTATAAAGAAAGCGGTTAAAGAGAGTTCTAACGTGGGGCGACAAATGGCATTAAATTGCCTAAAAAAGGGGGTGCCTTCCCTGAGACTTCCTAAGTCCTAGTTTCGGCTTGATAGACTCAATAATTACTTAACTGAATTGCCAGATCAACATCACAATCGTTCCTTGTGATTCTAGGATAGGAAGAGGGCTAAGCTCAACTCAAAGATGCTAGAGAGTTCATTATAATAGTTTTTAATGCGCGCATTGAGCGAGCAGTTAGTTTAGTATGAGATCTCTCCCGTTCCAACAGTTTGTCCGTAAAAGTCAGAGATGAAGGCTCCTGATCTCTCTTTTAGCTTCTGTTATGAGTGAATTTCTATGGCCTATTTGATCTAAAAAGAAAGCCGGTTAAAGCCCTTATCATAGATTACCAGTAGTCCCTTCAAATGGTGGTCAACTTCTTTTCGAGATGCACCTCGCCCAACCGCCTTGTGAGTCTTTCTTCTCCCGTGCACACCTCTTATCCTATCCTTATAAGGTTTCTTTTTCTCCTTATGTGGCGGCGGGGTCGTCACGAGCAATAAGCGTCGACAACATCCTTCTCCTACACACTGGGCAGTCCATTGCTAAGGACTCGGTGCTCAACCGTGCCCATATGCTAGTTGAAACCAATCTTACCTTATTTACGATAAACCCCGAAAGACACTGCTCAGCCTATGTCCTCCAATGTTAGGTAGTATCTTGCGCCGCTTAAATGGACTGGCCCTGCGGAAACTATATGCTTACCTTCCGTTAGATTTGAGGGTGGCAATGTTGAGAGGGCAAAAGCACACAAAGGAGGCACGCCAGCCAAAAGGGTATGGAGTAGGAAATCGAACCCCTTGTTGTTGACCTGTGACAGTCTCAATGCTCTTATGGCAGGGCAGTAGCACCGAGATCTCATAGAGGCGGCATTTTACTGCGGCTCCCTATGAAGGCACCAGTCGAGTAGCAACCACTTCGGAAACAGGATTTCTCCCCAAAGCGGGCTTTTATTCGTCCGCCAGAACGAACCGACCAAAGCGGTGAGGGCACGGTTAGCCCCACTCACCCAGCGCTTGAAACAAGGTTCATAACTTTTTGCAGGTTTTGACCCTGCCTTCTTCCTTCGCCACTAATGCGGGTGGATCGACAAGATCAATGGCTACTGGACTATCGGGCTCTGCCTTCGCTGCCGGATTAACGCTAAGGGATGCTAGAACAGGCAAGGAATGCGGGTGGGAAGGTAAGGGAGTCTTCAACAACCTGGCTTTATCCGTTCGCTGAGCTCCTTGCTACCCGAGAATGAAAGAAGAATGGAATGAGGGATCGCTACCACTCAATCTCTTTCTCCCTACCTCCGCTGCTTTACCTTGCTGCCTGATAGAATGGTATTGGACTAGTAACTGACAGAAAGCATTCCATTCCCGTCTATCCCCGATCAAACCCCCTCTCTGTTTGTGATGTCCCTTTTCGTTTGTTCTCTCCCTAACCTGCACTGCCTTTCTTTCGTTTGTTGCCTAACTGAGAAAGGAAAGAAAGATCTCGCGGAAGAGCATACTCGATCGCTCCTCGCTCATCTCTTTCGGGTGGGGCGTGGGGTAGGTAAATTCTGTGATGGCCTTTGGCCCTCTGCCAACGAGTTTCATTTTTCCAAAGATTGAATTGTTACCGGCATAACCGGAAAGGAGCGAGAAATGTTATCCCCGGGCACGAAGGCCATAAGAAGAGTTGGGAGCAGGGAAAGATCCCACACCGCAACAATTCAATATCCCTCTAGTTCAGTGACCGAGAGTAGAAAGAATAAGAAAGTCTAGAACCATTAGCCTTGCCCCTTGTTGAATCAGGTGAATCCGCTTTGGTGCTATCATCTTAATATAAGTTATAAGTCTCGCGTTAAAGGACTGATCTCTCTCTCTAACTATTAATTTCATAAGAGAAGAAAGATCGGATTGTAGGGTAGATTATCGGTAAGTTTCATGATTGTTTACTTATATTTTTTTTCTTCACTTTGTTTGTCGAAATTTTTGTGGTCTTCCGTCTAAGAAGCAAGGGATTGAGGTTTGGAACCCTTTTCTTGCTTCGTACAAGATCGAAAAGAATACCTGTGGCATTCCCCAAGTCAGAAAAAAGAACGAGGCGTCTCGGACGTCGATTGTGGAAACTCCATTAAAATTCTCTAAGTATAGTTACAGTCAACACAGTAGATGTAATGTGAGCATTCATTTTCATCGGATCGTATATGCGTTCATACCTATTTACGTTGGTTCAGTCTTCTTCTCTTGTCCTATATCTCCCATACCAGGCCGGAGTAGGGATCTGAGTGACACTTAGGATTGAGAAGGTTTCATAAGTACTTGTAGGGCCAGTCAGTTTGTACTTGATATCACCTCGAGATATTCCACCCTACACCGATGGATTCCCACCTCAGCCTCAGACCGGGTCTAGCCTGGACCTGTGTCTCGGAGCATGTACTTGTTTCGATCTGTCTCCCGACCCGTGCCCGGGTGCCAGTTTGTGCTCCAACAGAAGAAAAGCTCCGTCCGGTAATCAATTCTGAACCGATGTAATAAAGACTCTTTTAAAGAACAGGCGGCATTCCTCGTTCTGGGCGCTTCAACGCCACCCGTTGAAACTACCGTAGCGGAGCGGAGGCAAATCTGTCTATTGCGTACGGAAGACGAATCGGAACAGAAGGCAATGAAGATTTTCTTACCCACCTCTATTAGCAAGTTGAGATCCGATTCCTTTAGAAATAGATCTTCCTATCCTGTATCAGTCTGGTAGCATTCCCTTCCTTTATCAAAGTATAGTACTAGCAAGGAAGCAAAGAGGAATGCTAGCGAATCCATTGCTTAGGCAAAGGGCTGCTCCAATTCCTCTTCCTGCTTGGTTCATGGCTCCGTTTGCTGGATCCGCTAGGGACTCCGAAATTGCAACTCAGTAAACAAGGCGCTGTCAAGCTGAATTACATCCACCCTTATCTTACTTTCTTTTTTATCTAGGCTATATGGACCCCTTTGTTGTAATGTTCACGAGGTTGTATAACATGTTCAGTGAGATGACTTTCCCAACACTAGAAGTCCTACTCATGCTTGTGAAAAAGAGGAAGATCGCTAATTACAGGCAGTGTGTTCCATCTAATTAAAAAGGCCTCTGGCTTAAGGAGCATATAAACGACATACTAAACAGAAGCGCGTAGACTCAAAAGAAGGAGAGAGAAGAGGGCGGTCGTAGATCACCCTCACTTTCCTTCTAAGCTGGCATCAGTCTCAGACAAGAAAGAAGATCAAATAGAATCCGATTTCCGACATGAAAGAGTAGTAAAGCATCGAAGCAAATAGCGTAAAAGGATACCTATCGAATAGGCTTTGGCACGTCGAGGAAGAGAATAAGCTCTTTGATACTGCGCTAGCAAGGCGATGAAGTAAAGGTGTCAGACGGATAGACAGCTTACTTAACCTTGATGAAATGAGTCGAGGGGGCTGACTCAAGCTAGTACAAAAAAGCCTCTTACGAAAGCCTTCGCCTGTGCCCAAAAAATAGGGCTAGGTAAAAAAAGGGTACACACTAGTAGCTGCGAGCCTCTAAGATCAAAGCAAGTTCAATCGTGCCGATTACCTTGGCTTCTGTATCATGATACAGAGAAGAAGCACTCTTGACTCTTGTCGACCGTGACCGTTCATGGTTGGCTAGCTTCGAACAAAGAAAGAAGATAACCCTTCTGTCTGCTTATTACAACCTTTTATTTCCTATAATAGCAACCCACTCTAATAAGGTATTATATTATATAAAAAAATGATAGAAACTTCCCGACGGGTTCTCTGCCTATCCCTCGGGCTCCCACTTTAGACTGGATAGCTATCAGCTGGACCATAGTAATGGTACTTTTGGGCCGCTGGTCTTCGAAACAGATTGAGAGCCTACTTCGGGAGCTAGAGCTTTCCTCTCTTATGATATTCCAAGTGTAATTTAAGAATAGGAGAATCAAGCGACAGCGACGACTGAACAGCAGGTCAAGAAAACTCCGGAATTCTTCTTTACATGTTTTAAGTGTAATCTGAAAGGATAGTTTAACACGTTCATGAAGCTAGGGCGGTATCTGACTTCAAGCGCTTGAAGCTAGCATTCGTCGTTGAGTCTTTCTTTCTGGCTTTCAGGAAGGGGACGAAGTCGAACTAGTCTCGTACATACAAAAATTCTTTACTTTCATCGAGATTGATAGAGTTTCCAGCTCTAATAGCATCTATCGATGAGAGTCGAAAAACACGGGGTTTACGCCAAAAAAGACGTTGAAATCAGGTTAAAAACTTTGAATATCATTAGATACGAACTTTTACTTTTAAGCTAAAATAGCCATTTTTCTGCCAAAAACACGGGGTTGATAAAACTTTTGACTAGCCATCCTTGTCCCATCCATGGACTTAAAGCGCTAATTGGATAAGCACGAAAATGAAAGCTCGGGAAGTCAGATATCGCTTCAACAAGAGAATCTATGAAATATGTCACTCCGCTTTAACTCATCATTAATATCTTTACACTGTCCAATGAAACATCATATATGAGATATTCATTAGCACATGTAACTACATGAATTACTGGTTTAACGGGTTTACCGCAACGAGTTACGTATTCCCTTATCCCTATAGCTCTGTCCCGTCTCCTACCACTTCCTATGCCGAAACATGAACAGAGGAAGCAGTGAGTCTAGTCTTAGAAACGAACCCGGGGTTGCTCTCGCCAGGGGATTGTACTAAAGTAAGCTAGAAAGCCCAATTCCAAGCAACCTCTGGTCCACGGGTCGGCGAACGAATGGGAATTGGGAAATAGAGAACATGGACTCGATTGAACAAACGTGGCACCGGAAGGAATAGCCCACTTGTTTCGGGCAAGAATAGGACTCATCGACTCGAGTTACCGAGCGACCTCCACTCTTCGACTCGAGCTTTCGCTTTTCTCTTGTTTTGACGTGTTGACTTAGGGAGTGAAATAGAACTATGTCAACGAGTGCCGCGAATTCACTGAAGTTCTTCCAGAGACGGAGACACGAAATAACTTGTATCAGGTTACGGGAATAGGGAACTGAGTGAAGGGGACACAGGCACTTCTTTCGATCGATCGGGAAAGCAATAAACAAGCGCGGGCACACCTAAATCGCAAACAACGAAAAAAAAGGCTAGCTTATTAGCAACCCGAAAGCGGAACGAAGGGAAGGCATGAAAAGAAATTCAAGTGCGATCTTCTTCTCGGAGAGTGACACAAAGCGTATTCTATAAGAGCATTCTGCCTTTTTCGAAGACAGAGCACTCGTGGCACACACGCTATATCCGCGAGGATTCCAAGTGTTCTAATTCATCTCGTTACAGAAGATCTCCCACACCGAACATGCAACTGCTTGTCGCATACTGCTGCTATTCCGACCTACGCTTCTCATATCGCATCCTTGGTCCTTAAACGACGGTATATTCTTTTTTCATCTGGAACAAAACGGAAGGAAGAGCCATTGGGCTAACGAACTGGCACGAAGAAAACGACATTGGAATTTGTAAAAGTCTTTGGTAAATTAATTGTTCTAGCGACACTCCCTACGGTTTCTTTCCCGTAAGACGTATCTCGATGTAAGTAGCTTGTTCCATACTGACTACTCTTTTTTCTCTCCTAATGAAAGAAGGGGCTTTTTCGCAAGGATGTCTGGGAAGCTGGTGCAATGGATGGATCAGCTCCATTAGTCTAGCTAGCATAAAGGGAAAGGGCGAATTCGTATCAATATCCAATATTTTAAGTTGGTGGGTAGCTCGTACAAGCTCCATTTCTTTCTCTTTTCTTCTGAGATTCCTCTTTCTAATTTCTAATAGAAGAAATCTTGTTATGTTTCTTTCGCGATTAATTCTTTCAAAGATGATTGGATCTCTATTGACCCTGCGTAACCCTCTATCATCATGAATGTCCGAAATGGGTATTCAATCAAAAACGAATAAGGGAGACGGGACTACACTACAGAAAAAAAGAAATCGATCTTTTTAGCTGAATCAGAAGTTCGGGTCAAGGTCAAAGAAGACCAACCCAAAGACTAACGAATGGAATCACTAAGAATTGCGAAAGAGAAAGAGAGCAGAACTTTACTTCTCTGCTGAGGTGTAAGCAATAGCAAGAAATCTCCAACTAAGTAGTTTAAGTGGTCCGCTGTCTAGCATCTTTCGTATCTTGTTCGTGTTCGGTTACCTTCGCTGAGGTTTTACCTCCGAAATCAATCTTTTGAAATGGCTAATGCCTAGATTTGGTCTTCAAAAAAAGGCAGTCCGCCTGGCTGGCATGGCTTTGAGGTTCACTCAAGATCAATCTTCCCTCTGGGATTCTTCATTCTATCTGCACCTGCTGCTAAAAGTCTGGAATTCCCCCTCTTCGGGAGCTTTCTTCATTCAAAATGGATTCATCAGTAGCCAAATCTTGTATTACAAGACTGCTCGGGGCCTCGGAGTGGCATGTCAAATATATTCAAAGAAGGGGCGAATTGATCTGAAACGAATCTTTCATTTTCCATATTTTAAGTCTTTCCAGGCAATAAAAAATCTCTACTTTTTTGCCTATCAATGAGCACCGGCTAATGGTTGGAGCTAGCCAGCTTCCCAGATTCGAGTACTTGAAAAGTCTTTGCCCTTAGCCTTTTCTTTCAATTTCAGAAAGAAAACTGGGTAGCCCAGCCAACTAAGCCAAGGATACCTACTGGAGTCGATTGAATGAGTCTTTCTCTCCATTATCAATCCCTTTTTTTTTTAAATAGATTCATCTTGATTTTGATTGAGGCTAACTCTCTTACCACTGTAGAAGTGGCACCTTCTTCTTTCACAAGAGGTTCATTAGGAGATGAAAGAACTACTAGCTTTGCCTTTATCTGGGACTGTGTCTTACTCTGAGAGGTACTGGAAGTTCATTAACAACTGATTCAACTGACTTGACTGACTCATCTTCCGTTCATGACCCATACCCATGAGTCATTCACTCTGGCTATCAAAAGATCGAGACCATTGATAGGCGATGAAAAGAAGGCAACTCTAAGTCATTTACCAAATCATCAATGATAGAACCAGAGCAAAGACCATACTGAACAATGATAGGATCAATTCTCTATGAATAATAGATGGGAGAATAAGTACGGACAAGACACACGGTTGAGTAGGCCTTCGTTCCTGATGATGGAATTTCTCGAGTGTGTGCTCGTAAGATGCCGGTGCATTTCCTATTCCCTAGGACTCCTGTTCGGGATCTAAGACAGATATGGAGAATCCAGAGATGTTCTCATCCGCCTTAACGCTCATTCCCGCAAAGAGAAGTCCCCTATCTGGGTTCACTAGTGGAATTCCTCTTCTGGTATGAGAGTCACCCAAGACTTGAACGGTTGCAAAGCAAAGACCGGACCCAGCCGATCCTGATGCTGAATGCTAACATAATGACGGGAAAATAAGGGATAAGGACAGAGAATAACTAATGAGATTGTAGCTGTCTTCCTTCTTAGGGGAAGAAAAGCTTTCACGTGGCAATCGAGCTGACAAGGCATGCATGTAAATGGCGGGATGCTAAGCACTTAGGTTGCTTTCTCTTCTATCGGGCGTAGGTCCAGAGTTCCCCATGGAACAACAGGAGTTCTTTCTCGTCTTGAGTTGAGCTTGCTATTGCCCACACAGTCTTGAACAAAGTAAACCGCATACCAAAGAAAAGGAGTAAGTAAGCATAGCAGGAAAAGAAAAGTAGATCTCAAAATCAACTTATTCTCGGCGGATGCTTGTGGCATAGTCACCTCATACGTCGTATATTGAAGGAGATGTTCTTTCACTCCAGTAGTAATGGGCGGATTTCCTTCTTCCTAATGGGACTTGGTCAACCCAAAAAGTTCCTTACAAATCGGACCAACAAAAGTCTACACCTAGGGATAAGATTCTTCATTGCACGAACTAAGAAATCCGTTCCTTCTAAAGACTGGGCTTTTGGGGAGCGTTCGGTAGCGATCTTAAAAGGAATTGGGAAAATTGCCCTAGCGAACTACGGTATTCTAACACAGCGATGGGAAATTTCTTCATGAGCCCATTGCTATGGCAAAGCTACAGTAGAATAGAATTGAATAACTGAGTTGGAGCAGCCTCCTGTTACCTTGTTTCAAAGCTAGCGCACCTGCTCTCTGTTATCGTTATCAAAGCAAGCAAGGACATCGGAATTGAGTAATATATTACCTTCTAAGTCTAGAATTTACATTTCCAACAAATGCAACGGAAGTAACATAGTTATGCTTCATAGTTTAAGATCTAGGAGGGCCGAAACGGGGTACCTTACTGATGGGCTTACAGGTCAAGTAATGAGGCGCTTACAGACGAATTATGTAACGGGACTACAACAACAATCCACTCGTTCAACGAAGAAAGTAAAATCAGGACTTGCTTGAGGTGAGGAGTGAAGAATCGTTGTAAAGCCCCTGCGGACCAGGAAAGAGAATACGTTGCTAAGAAGATTTTGAATCAAATACATTGTAGGGACTCATCCGACTAAGCTTAGCCTTTACCTGGACACCTTTGTTTTCTTTCCTTACTACACGGGCTTACCTCCCCGAAAGAGCTACAGCTACACCGGCCGAGGGAGTACTTGCTTTATTGGCTATCTATGGTAAGCAGAGTCAAAAAATCTGAACAGTTCGTACCACTACTGACTTTGACTTGAAGAATTGAGAGGACTTCCTATACTATTCATTCCAGCTCTCTGGCTCCTTTTATTGATTGAGTGCCCCAACTTATGGCTTACTTCATTAGTCAACTAATCCGTAGCCTTTTCTTGTTGATTTTTTTCTATGTCCGGTTAGAAGGCTATGTATGGTCATAAAGTATACAAAGAAGATTAGTGCGTTCGTGCTCCACACCTGTGAATTCATCGCCTTACTTCGACCGCGTACGTGCCTTTCTTTTTCTTTACCTACTAAGGAAGGGGCTGTCTCGATTAGCTTTCTTTTAGTCGTGCGAAGATTGTTTCATCCTTTTCTTTTTCCTATCTTCAATACCCTTATATACGAAATAACTTGATCATTCTCAAGCACTTGCAGCTGCAATGTAGTATTATGCACAGCGCTTCCAGATTCCATTTGAAGATTCACAGGGCTAAACCTTCCAGACGATTTGCACAAAGAGAAAGACTTCACTCTGATCGCTAAGAAAAAAGACCTTATTAAAGGATAAGGATCTTCTTTCTTCTCCAAGCCCAGCTTTCGCTTTACCGGCCTTGGCTTACTGGATTTCCTGCTTGACTTCTTTACCACCGGCACGGGAGAGAACTTCTTACTTAACCGATAGGATAGAACCACCTCCAGTTGAGCCAGGGAGAGAAAGTAATCGGAAGGAATAGCAGGCACCGGTTGGGTCGGTCGAGCAGCTTCGCTCCTTGGCAGTCAGTTTCCACCCCTGATCCCATTCCTTCTTTTTCCCCACTGCAATTAGTATAGGTGAAAAAAGACCATTCTACTGAGTCTATCTAGTGCCATGGATAATTCTTGCCCTTGGCCTTTATGAATTGAGTCCGCGTAAGACATCGGGAAGTGGTCAGCATATCCATTTTACTATCTATCTAGGGTTTGAGCCACTTGAAAGGGCTTCGCATAGTCTGAAAAATGCTAATTCATTGTAATTGCGCCTGCAGGCCGGTCGTCTTTCTTCTTTTCTATATTCCTCAATCAACTGGTACTTGATCGTCATTATGTGAGCCTTTCTTTTGAAACGGAGTCTAACTCTCCTTCGAGTTCACTTCCATTAAAGATACCTCTCTACTAAAGTGAAATCCGCCCCTTTTTATTCATAAGGATAAGGATGAGCAGAGCGAAGTCGTGTTGTCAATGGATTTCCTTTCGCTATAAAAGCGGGGGCTGTAGAATGACTTTCCCTGGCTGAGGCAGAGGCACTCCTCGATGAGTGAATTGAGTGAGTTGGTTTGCCTGTGCTTCAATCAGATCTGAACCAATGGCAACGGCAATCGCTAGCCTAAATCCATATTATGTTTTTCTTTCGGCTCGATCAGGCTTTCTTTCAAAGAAAGAAGATTACTACTTAGTTAGATATAGAAGAACCAATCGAATGCTACTCGTCACTTGTATCCTTTTGTATTAATGAATGAAAAGATTTGAAATGCAATGGAAAACCTGCATTTATCTCATCAAGCAATTTCTTTCCGCGGAACTGAAGAAGAGCTTCTTGGCGTAAAAGACTTGTTTGTTGGCAGATGCCGTTGACTAAGATCTTGCTGACGAGGCCTTTCTTTCAGAACCTCTCCCAACGGTTGAGCTAGGCTCACTAACTTCGGAAAGGGAAACTAAACTGCCTAGGCCTATATATAGTTTACCCTTCAGAATACTCCCGCATCCAACTTTTCCCTAAGAGATTATGGCATGCTTTTCTCGCAAACAAAGAAAAAGTCTTACTCTTACAAGGTAGCCTTCCTACCCTTCCAGGAGCATATATATTATTTAGTAGACGACGAAATGGGCGGTGCAAAAAAAGAAGAGGAGCGAGTTTACGAGCTCTCGTTGCTTAAAATCATATGTAATGTATCTCACTGTGAATAACCCTGTAACTCAAACTCATCTTGAGGCTCCGACCTAAATGGGAAGAGAGGTTGCTTCTCAACTACTAAAAAAGAGGGACTCCGGGGAAGGGTCCAAGCCAACAGAACAGGTTACTATCCAAGAAATAGCCTTTCTTAAGATCGTAGGATACCTCGACATGTTGAAACGGATGTTTTTCGGTAATGAAGCCGTTTTCCCTTCATAGAGGTGCCTAAAATATATACCTTTCTGGGTCAACTCAACCTAAAAGGGCTATAAATGGATAGGATGAAGCAAAGCAGCGGCAAGAGCTATAATACATCTATATGCTATTCCCAATCTAATGGAATGGTGCTATAAACCAAGATCTCTTCGTCAGGATCGCCTGAAGAAAGCCAAGAGGAAGCCTAAGCAAGTGAAACTCCCGCGAATAGGAGAAGAAGGCTCCTGGCGAGCCGATTATTAGACGCAGAAGCTGAATCCGTCAATCCGCATGGTATCCGCCAACTTCAAACAAGAAGGAAAGCCAAGGGCAAGGGATATATGAATATACCGACTGAACGAAGTGAATACCTTATTCAAGGATTTTCCTAGAACCATAAGATCTGCTGAGATGCCGATAACACCTAGTGAGATGAGAGTAGTTGGCCTAGAAGGCTCCTTGCTTGGTCCTCATGCCTTTTTCTTAAAAGAGTTTCTGCGACAGGTGAGAAACCTATCTACAGGACGACTTTCGGGGTTAAAAGAACACCTTTCTCTTTCATATTGAGTCCTCAGAGGTGCTTGGTGTCGGATCAGCTCGACAGGTCACTCAATAGCCTTTCGCGGAGTACCCCTCTTTTAGTGAACCCTGGGAGTAGTCGTCGGTTCGACGATCT